AAATACTCCAACACTCCACCTTTGTCATATATTCCATATATCACACTAGATAGATATCATATTCATGGAATACGATTCACTTTCAAGATGCCTTGATGGTGAAATGGTAGACACGCGAGACTCAAAATCTCGTGCTAAAGAGCGTGGAGGTTCGAGTCCTCTTCAAGGCATAATATTGAGAATGCTCGAACAGATTTCGGTATTGATATACCGAGTATCTTATCTGTTTATTCCGGCGATCTTCTCTATTTTCTTTAGTTATTCTTCGTTATTGGAGCAGATAGCAACAACCGACATGCGTATTTTCCGATGGATTTACATGGTTTCATTAGTAGAAATTGTTTGATGTAGCGAGTCATCTCCACTGAATCCCCTTTTCATGGGCACATATCTTTACGGCTAAGGAATGGGGAATCTTTCTCCTGTTACATGAATCAAATGTTTCATTTCATCCGGGAAAAGCCATCTCTTTCTCAACAATGTCTTTGTCATTTGATCCAATAGCGTTCTGTTAGATAGGAACAGATTGGATAAATACTGATAACTCTCGGATAGAGTATTAGAAGATAGAGTATTAGAACGGAAAGATCCATTAGATAATGAACTCCATCTCTGGCGATGAATCAACAATTCGAAGTGCTTTTCTTGCGTATTCTTGATGAACCAACGTTTATATATAGATGTAGGAGGATTTGTTTGGGAAGCAATAAGCCCCTTTGACATCTCTTCATCTGCAAAGAATTCTCGACGTGAAAACACAGAGACAAAGGGCTGATCTTTGAATAGGGAAAAAAATGGATCCGCAGGGTCCCAAATGAATTGGCTTGTTCGAAAAAAGCCTTGTTCTTTGGAAGATCTATCTCGTGTCTGGTATTGCGTGGTTTCACTCTGCAAGAACTCCGAATCATTCTCTTGAAGCTCATCCTCTTTATGATAAATGATCCGTTTGCCCCGAAATGACCCAGTCCAATAGGGAAATCCCAATTCAGTGGGCCTTTCGATACAATCAAATAGATTACGCCATATTCTAGGAGCCCAAACTATGTGATTGAATAAATCCTCCTCTATCTGTTGCGGATCGAGGGCCCCTTCTTCAAACTCCGATTCGTAGATAGAACAAGATCCATTTTGCGTCATATCTAACGCTCTGCGCCTTGGTTCGGACCGAAGAAGTAATGTCACTCGATTATTATCAAACTGACTGCAATCTTTTTCTGTCCGTGAGGATCCCGCCGGAGCCAGGGCGCCTTCTACTTCTAATAGTAATAATAGCAATAGGCCATGAACTAGATCAGAATCATTCTCAACGAATCCATAAGAAGTGATCCACTTCTTTTCATTGGGTCTGGATGAAGACCAAAGATCTTGAGCGACCGATCCGGCAGAACAACTCAAAAGATAAAGAAGTATCGTGAATTTCTTCATGCTCGTTCCAAGTTCGAAGTACCATTTGTACAAATAAGAATCCCCTCCCTTACATGATTTCTTCTTCATATAGATAGATATAGGATCTATGGGACAATTACTTAGAAGTACATTTTGTGCAACAGCCCTTCCTATCTGATAGAAAAGGATCCCATGATCCTGAACCGATCTTATCTGGGATCGAAAATCCCAAGTTTTTCTATGAAGAGCTGATCTAATTGTATTAGTTTCTATAATGGATTTCTTCTGTGTAATACTAATGGATAGGGCCTCATTGATAAGTGCTACAAGATCTCGCGCATTGGAACCCATGGTTATGGACCCGAATCCGTTAGTATGGAACATCCTCTTTTCCAAGTGAAATCCCCTAGTATATGAAAGAATGAAAAAGTTCTTTCGTTGTTGTGGAAGAAGAAGCCTTCGTATCTTAATGCATGTATTTAATTTATTCGGAGCTATTAGAGCGGGATCCACTTTTTGGGGAATATGAGTCGAAGCAATAACAAGAATCTTTCCAGTGGAACATCTTTCACAATCCCTGGAGAGATAGTTCTCTAATAGACCGAGGGATAAGTAATTCGACTCATTCACATGCAGATCATGAATGTTTGGAATCCATATTATGCAAGGAGACATTGCTTTTGCTAATTCAAATTGAAGGGTGATATCAAATCGGTCTATTTTTGGCGTCATATACATAGTTAGCAGCTCCGTATCAATATCAAGGTCATCATCAATATCAATATTGTCACTATCATCAATATCGATATCGTCACTATCATCAATAGGATAACCTTTAGGCTTGTCATCCAGGAACTTGTTCGGAAATACCGTAATGAAAGGAACATAGGAGTTTGTCGCTAGGTATTTGACCAAACAGGATCGTCCAGTTCCTATAGAACCTATCACTAAAATACCTCTAGAAGGGAATAGGGCTAAGCGGAGCGAAAAGGGTTTTCCATTAGCCCCGCACGAGGTTTGTGAATAAGCGATTGTCTGATAATGAGCAAGGAATATCCGTCTTTCTGCTAAACAGGATCTATTGAACTCATAATTCATTAGATTCTTTTTATGA